AATAGTATACCACTTCTACGAATAGCTCGTAATGCTGCGTCTCTTCCGAGACCGGGACCTTTTATCATGACTTCTGCTCGTTGCATACCTTGATCTACTACTGTACGAATAGCATTTGCTGCGGCAGTTTGAGCGGCAAAGGGTGTCCCTCTTCTCGTACCCTTGAATCCACAAGTACCGGCCGAGGACCAGGAAACCACCCGCCCCCGCACATCTGTAACTGTGACTATGGTATTATTGAAACTTGCTTGAACATGAATAACTCCCTTTGGTATTCTACGTGCACTCTTACGTGAACCAATACGTACATTCCTACGTGAACCAGTTCTCGGTATAGCTTTTGCCATATTGTATCATCTCATAAATATGAGTCAGAAATATATGGATATATCCATTTTATGTCAAAACAGATTTCTTATTTGTACATTGAGCCCTTTAGTGGGTCTGATTATCCTTGTCTTTGTTTATGTCTCGGGTTGGAACAAATTACTATAATGCGCCCCCGCCTACGGATTAGTCGACATTTTTCACAAATTTTTCGAACGGAAGCTCTTATTTTCATATTTGTCATTCCTTATCTTAATTCTTTTTTGGTAGAAAATAAGTTTCTTGAAATTTTGCATCTCGAATCGTATCGAATAAAAATGACCTAATCTTTCGAATCCTTGTTTCGGAGTCGATAAATTATACGTCCTCTGGTTGAATCATAACGACTTACTTCAATTTTGACTTTATCTCCTGGAAGTATCCGTATAAAACTACGTCGGATCTTTCCTGAAACGTAACCTAGAATCAGATCTTCATTATCTAACCGAACTCGGAACATGCCATTGGGAAGCGATTCAGTAATTAAACCTTCATGAATCCATTTTTGTTCTTTCATTTCAGGTAAAGCCCCCCTGAAGTATCAATTAATGGAGGAAAGACGATATTAGACAACTCACCCCCTTTCTTTTTTTTTTTACAAATAGGAAGAGGTTTCGGATCCCATTTGGATATTAAATGGATTACCATATATAACACAAAATTTCTCCACCGATTCGTTCTAGTCGAGCCTCCCGGTCTGTCATTATACCCCGAGAAGTAGAAAGAATTACAATTCCCATCCCACCTAAAATTCTAGGAATTCGTTGAGAGTTAGAATAGATTCGTAAACCGGGTCTACTGATCCGTTTTAAATTTAAAAAATTTCTATAGGGTCTTTTCCCATTCCTTCTATGTCGAAGGGTTAAAACCAAAAAATATTTGTTTTTTTCTCGATGTTTTCTGACGTTTTCGATAAAACCCTCTCGGAAAAGTATTTTAACAATATTTTCGGTAATATTAGTAGATGCTATGCGAACAACTCTTTTTCTATCCATATCAGCATTTCGTATAGAGGTTATTATCTCAGCAATAGTGTCTCTACCCATGATGAACTAAAATTATTGGTGTCTCAAAATTGGATATAATCAACATGTTTTTCTTTTTTTTTTTTTTTATTGATTTATGAATAGGAATTTTGCAAGGTATATGCGTGAGACACAATCTACGAATTAATCTAGTTCTTAATCTATTTCTTTCAAATACCCCAAAGATATCACGATCTCATTTTATTTTATAATACCTCGGGAGCTAATGAAACTATTTTAGTAAAATTCAATTGTCTCAATTCACGGGGGATTGCCCCAAAAATTCGAGTTCCTTTTGGATTTCCTTCTTGATCAATCACAACTGCAGCATTGTCATCATACCGTATTATCATACCGCTGTCACGTTTTAGTTCTTTACAGGTACGAACAATTACAGCTCTCACTACTTCTGATTTTTCTAGGGGCATATTTGGTACTGCTTCTTTAATCACAGCAACAATAACGTCACCAATATGAGCATATCGACGATTACTAGCTCCTATGATTCGAATACACATCAATTCTCGAGCCCCGCTGTTATCCGCTACATTTAAATGGGTCTGAGGTTGAATCATATCAAATTTTTTTTTTATTCTTCCAATGCAAAGGATGAAGAAAATAAAAGAAATATTGTTTGTCCAAAAAAAGAAACCTGCGTTTTTGTTTCATCCCTAAGATTCATCTCTGTCGGTTCTACATTTTTATCCCGAAATAATAAATTGAGTTCGTATAGGCATTTTAGATGCTGCTATTAAAATAGCCCTTCTAGCTATATTTTCGGTTACTCCACCCATTTCATATAGTATTCGCCCCGGTTTAACAACAGCTACCCAATATTCAGGGGATCCTTTCCCCGAACCCATACGTGTTTCAGCAGGTCTTACTGTAACTGGTTTGTCTGGAAATATACGGACCCATATTTTTCCACCACGGCGTGCATTTCGTGTCATTGCTCGTCGACCCGCTTCGATTTGTCTAGATGTGATCCAAGCAGGTTCAAGTGCCTGAAGAGCATATTTACCGAAACAAATATGATTACCTCGATAAGATATTCCCTTCATTCTTCCTCTATGTTGTTTACGGAATCTAGTTCTTTTGGGGTTATAGTTGATGGTTGTTTCAGAATTCCATCTCTACTACAGAACTGGACGTGAGAGTTTCTTCTCATCCAGCTCCTCGCGACTAAAAGGATTCAAAATTGAATTTCAATTAATTTGAATAGATATTTGAATAGATAAGATATTAGTAGATATTAGAACATTTTTCTAAAAAAAAAATGTTTCTAATGTGCTAATAAATCTTGATTTTCTTTTGTCCTTTATCCAAAAAAAAGAAAGTTTTCGCGGGCGAATATTTACTCTTGCAATCTCTATTTCAGTCATTGATTTCCGGTTCATTTCGCCATCCCGATTAGTGAATCAGTAAGATTCATTTGTTCAATAAAATCTTTTGCATTCACAGGTTACATCGTTCCCACCGCTTCGTATTTAATGGTTAGGTCAGAATTCTACAACGGAGCTCATAATCTAATTTATTCTTGAGTCAACCTTCTTAGTCTTTATTGGCTCGAAGCTCTTGATTTTTTTCTTCTATAACTATAAGAAGGATTCATTTAATGTTTCATTATGGATGAATCAATTAGTATTGATGCTTTATTACACTGTCTTTTATGAGATGACTCATAGACCTTACATATTGGAATTCTATATCATTGATATTCTTTTTCTTTCTTTCTCTCATCCTTCCATTTATCCACACCTTTCTTCTGTATTTTGCTTTCAATTTAGAATTCAAGTTTATTCAAAAAAATTCAGTTGCTACAAAGATATGATTGATTTCTCATATCTTGACTGGTTCTTTAGATCCAGATAATACGAAGTGATGAGTTGGTTTTCATACTACCGGGCTGGTCTTTTTTTAATCCTAACCCTAAAAAAAACCAACGAGTCACACACTAAGCATAGCAATTATATGAAAAGTTCAATCGAATTTTTATTCAACCCTATAGAATTAAGAATTCGAATTGCTTGCGTTGATTGGCCAGAAAAAGAATTAAAGTTTTCTTATTCTTCTTCCTTGTCTATAAAAATCCAAATTTTGATGCCTAATACCCCATAGATAGTCCGAACTGTATAGCAACAATAATCAATTTTCGCTCGAATAGTTTGTAGGGGAACTCTACCCTCTCTGATCCATTCGACACGTGCAATTTCTTTTCCGTCGATACGACCTGCAATTTGTACTTGAATTCCTTTTGTATCTGCTTGTTCAGTTAATTCAATAGCCTTTTTCATTGCTTTTCGAAATGAAACTCGATTCTTTAATTGTCCGGCTATAAATTCCGCAAGAATATTAGGGTTTCCATAAGGTTTTGCAATTCTTGTGATAGCAATGTTAAGTTTTCGGTTCACATAATGAAATTCTTTTTGTAGATTCATCTGTAATTCTTCGATTCCTTGCGGTTTACTTTCGATTAATAACTTTGGGAATCCCATAAAGATTATGACCTGGATCAAATCGATTCTTTTTTGAATCTCTATACGTGCAATTCCCTCGGCGCCAGAGGATATTCTCATATTTTTTTGTACATAATTTTTTATAAAATCTCTTATTTTTTGATCTTCTTGTAGACCCTCAGAATAATTTTTTGGTTGTGCAAACCAAAGAGAATGATGACTTTGGGTTGTACCAAGTCTGAAACCAAGTGGATTTATTTTTTGTCCCATACTACCCCACTACTATACATATTGTGATATACCATAGTTGTCTTTTTCCATCTAGGTTTTTTTAACGAATATAGTGATACAAATTCATATTCATCTAAAGATATATCTTTCACTACAATAGTTATATGGCAGGTAGTTCTTTTTATCGCATAGCTACGTCCTCGAGCTCGAGGTTTGAATTTCTTCGCGGTAGTACCTTCGTTAACCTCAGCTTTACTAATTATTAAATTGGCTTCGTCGGAACCCAGAATGGAACCAGCATTTGTTGCTGCAGAATAAACCAATTTAAAAATTGGATAACATGCTCTATAGGGCATGAGTTCTAGTATCATAAGTGTTTCCTCATAGGAACGTCCGCGAATTTGATCAATTACTCTTCTTGCTTTGTCTGCAGATATACATATATGTCGACCTAACGCGTATACTTCCGTTTTTTTCTTCCGTATGCTACCTAGCGGACGCAGAGGAGGGTAGTCTTCCGTTTTTTTCCTGTTTAGTATCCTATTTAAAAAATTTGACATAAGGTTTCTCTCCTACTAATGAATCATAAGTATCTATCCAGATTTTTTTAAGATGAGATTAACGACGAGATTTATTATCACTTTTTGCATGTCCTCGGAAATTTAAAGTAGGTCCAAATTCTCCCAATTTGTGACCTACCATACGATCTGTTATATAAATAGGCAAATGCTCCTTACCATTATGAATAGCAATCGTATGGCCGATCATTGTGGGTATAATGGTAGATGCACGGGACCAAGTTACTATTATTTCTTTTTCTGCTTTTTTATTAAGCTTATCAATTTTTTTTAATAGATGATTGGCTACAAAAGGATTTTTTTTTAGTGAACGTATCACAGCTTACTCCTATTCCTATTTTTGT